ATTGGATTTCATTCGGAAGAGGAGCCTTATAAAGATCGTATTGATTCTTATCAACGAAAGACAGGATTAACTGAGGCTGTTCAAACAGGTATAGGTCAACTAAATGGTGTTCCCATAGCACTTGGGGTTATGGATTTTCAGTTTATGGGGGGTAGTATGGGATCCGTAGTCGGGGAGAAAATTACCCGTTTGATTGAGTACGCTGCCGATCGATTTATACCTCTTATTATAGTGTGCGCTTCGGGGGGGGCACGCATGCAAGAAGGAAGTTTGAGCTTGATGCAAATGGCTAAAATATCGTCTGCCTTATATGATTATCAATCAAATAAAAAGTTATTTTATGTCTCAATCCTTACATCTCCTACTACTGGTGGGGTAACAGCTAGTTTTGGTATGTTGGGAGATATCATTATTGCCGAACCCAACTCCTACATTGCATTTGCGGGTAAAAGAGTAATTGAACAAACATTGAATAAAACAGTACCCGAGGGTTCACAAGTGGCTGAATTTTTATTCCAGAAGGGCTTATTCGATCTAATCGTACCGCGTAATCTTTTAAAAAGCGTTCTGAGTGAGTTATTTAAACTGCACGCCTTCTTTCCTTTGAATTCCAATTCCATCAAGTAGGTCGCACTAAGTTCAATTATTTTATTTGTAACAAACAAGTAGTTAACCTGAACTTATCGGAATCAAAGTAACTACGAATGCAGTTTTCTTTAGTGACCTAAGATCAAATTGTAGAAAGAATCAAAAGTTGCGGATAATTTTTTTTTACCTGGATTCCCAATTATTAAATTAAGATTAAGAAGTCTCTATCAAGAAGTTAAAAGCGTGAGTTCTTGCTTTCGTGAAATTAGGCAAATAAGACGAATTTTGTATTCCGTATATAATCAAATTTAAATCAAATATAGAAAAGATATATATATAGAATATAGAATTTTCTATCTTTCTACATCTCCCGAAAATACCATTTTCACTAAAAATACTGGTTGTGTGACATTCTACCGAGTCTTTCCATAATTTGTAAAAAAGTCTTTCTTTAGTAAATTTAGAAGCCAAGAACAAAACACAAGGAAATAAAGAAAAATGATCAAGTTGATTATCCTACGTATCTTTCATGTAGAAAGATGAATAAGTTCATTTTTTTTTAGTTCTACATTCCTTTGATTTCTTCTATATACTCACTCAGATCTAAGTATCTATATATAGATACTTAGATCTCTAATAAGAATTTTCAAGTTGAATTAATTAATAATAACTATGAATTCCTAATAATTCACAATTCTGAATTATAATTAGTATAATTATAAATTAAAAAAAAATAATAACAGGTACAATATAGCAAATCGAGGTACCATTTTATGACAGCTTTCAATCTTCCCTCTATTTTTGTGCCTTTAGTGGGCTTAGTATTTCCGGCAATTGCAATGGCTTCTTTATTTCTTCATGTTCAAAAAAATAAGATTGTTTAGATCTGAGAGGACGCAACCTCATCCGTTTTTTTGAAACTGCGGCATAACACAGATGTTTATTTCGGGAAATCAAATATAACCGTCGAACATAAAGGAAAAGCTCTTATGCCTGCAGAAAAGGATCTATGGATAAAAGAATTCTAGCTAGTTTCAAATAGATCAGGATCGCTGGATGCCGAAAATGTAAAGTTAGTGGATCCATACATAGATTTGGATCCTATGAAGGGTATGTTATTATTTTAGATCTAACAAATTTGATGAATGACCCCTAAAGCTTCACATCAAACTAGTGCTAGTTCACATCAAACTAGTGCTAGTTGATGAGAGTTCCTTTGGAAACAAAAAAGGAAAGGAAAAGCGGGGTATTCTCTCAATTCCAATAAAATACAATCAGATTAAGTATGCGTTGGCGATCAGAACATATATGGATAGAACTTATAACGGGGTCTCGAAAACTAAGTAATTTTTGCTGGGCCCTTATTGTTTTTTTAGGTTCATTAGGATTCTTATTGGCTGGAACTTCCAGCTATCTTGGTAGAAATTTGATATCTTTTATTCCGTCTCAGACAATCATTTTTTTTCCACAAGGAATTGTGATGTCTTTCTACGGGATCGCGGGTCTATTTATTAGTTCCTATTTGTGGTGCACAATTTCGTGGAATGTAGGTAGTGGGTATGATCGATTCGATAGAAAGGAAGGAATAGTGTGTATTTTTCGTTGGGGATTTCCTGGAAAAAATCGTCGCATATTCCTACGATTCCGTATAAAGGATATTCAATCCGTTAGAATAGAGGTTAAAGAGGGTATTTATGCTCGTCGTGTCCTTTATATGGACATCAGAGGCCGGGGGGCTATTCCGTTGACTCGTACTGATGAGAATTTGACTCCACGAGAAATTGAACAAAAAGCCGCACAATTGGCCTATTTCTTGCGCGTACCTATTGAAGTCTTTTGATTTTGAGAAAAGGAACTCGGCTGAAGAACGAAATTTTTCTCAGCAGGAGGGAATCCGGTTTTTTCTATAACCTAACTTAAATGAAGTTTCGTCAGAACGTTCAGTCAAGCCAAAACCGACGTATATGGAAGAACCATATTTTATATGTATCCAAACCTATTCCAAATCTATGCAACTCAATTGAAACAAGTAAGAAATTGAACTACTAGATTCAATCCATTCATCTCATATATCAAACGATTTTGAAAAAAAGAAATCTCTTTTTTTTCAGTTCTTGTTGGAAGTGATCCTTTAGATGTGGATAGATCTTGTAATTTATTTCCTTTTTGTCAATCGACCCCCTTTTATCCTTTCGTTTGTGTTCTTTACTAACCAATAATGGGTTTTCTTAATAATGATAACTGGCCCGTTTCTGTCTTGTTTGGTTTGTCGCTCATTTTTTTGATCATCACACTATCTTTCTCTCAATTATTCTATTCTTGGCTATGGTGAATCATTGGAATCTTTTTTTGAAATATTGGATATTTTGATAGAAAAGGAGTTCCTTCGCCTCAAAATATCAATAATATTCATTCCTTAAAGTGCTTCTTTCGGTCATTCATCGAAAGGAGACACTTGTTTGGAATTTGATGAATCTAGATATCTGGAAACAATATTTTTGATTATTTATTCATTCGAATTCGAAGTGGAGTCTTAGCCTATTTCTCTATTCTTTCTAAAAATCACAAATAAAAATAAAATAGATTCATAGATTTGATACCTTATCTAGAACTCATATTTGAAAGAAATATTTGATCACAGAGAGCCGACAAATACAAATGAAGTGGGTTAATTCAAAATTCACAGGTGAAAAATGGCAAAAAAGAAAGCATTCACTCCTCTTTTGTATCTTGCATCTCTAGTATTTTTGCCCTGGTGGATTTCTCTCTCATTTACTAAAAGTCTGGAATCTTGGGTTACTAATTGGTCCAATACTGGTCAATCCGAAATTTTTTTGAATGATATTCAAGAAAAAAGTATTCTAGAAAAGTTCATAGAATTAGAGGAAATCCTCTTCTTGGACGAAATGATCAAGGAATACTCAGAGACACATCTACAAAAGCTTCCTCCAGGAATCCACAAAGAAACGATCCAATTAATCAAGATACACAATGAGGATCGTATCCATACGATTTTGCACTTCTCGACAAATATAATCTCTTTTGTTATTCTAAGTGGTTATTCTCTTTTAGGTAATGAAGAACTTGCTATTCTTAATTCGTGGGCTCAGGAATTCCTATATAACTTAAGCGATACAGTAAAAGCTTTTTCGATTCTTTTATTAACCGATTTATGTATCGGATTTCATTCACCCCATGGTTGGGAACTAATGATTGGTTCTGTCTACAAAGATTTTGGATTTGTTCATAATGATCAAATTATATCTGGTCTTGTTTCCACTTTTCCAGTTATCCTCGATACTATTTTTAAATATTGGATTTTCCGTTATTTAAATCGTATATCTCCGTCACTTGTAGTTATTTATCATTCAATGAATGATTGATAAATGATCCACCGATATTAATATTAATTTAATCAGCTCGAGTGGTTCTTACTTTTACCTTGGAGTTCTACATAAGCATTAAAAAAGTTCTATTCGGGGGATTTTCATCCCAATAAAATGATTTCAGTAAATAGCAGAATCGTGGATAGGGAACTATACTAGCAACCTACCCAATTTATTGTATAAATTTTTCGGATCAATGATTAGACCATGCAAACTAGAACTACTTTTTCTTGGATAAAGGAAGAGATTACTCGATCTATTTCCGTATCGCTCATTATATATATCATAACTCGGGCATACATTTCAAGCGCATATCCCATTTTTGCGCAGCAGGGTTATGAAAATCCACGAGAAGCGACTGGGCGTATTGTATGTGCCAATTGTCATTTAGCTAATAAGCCCGTGGATATTGAGGTTCCACAAGCGGTACTGCCTGATACTGTATTTGAAGCAGTTGTTCGAATTCCTTATGATAAGCAAGTGAAACAAGTTCTTGCTAATGGTAAAAAGGGGGGTTTGAATGTCGGGGCTGTTCTTATTTTACCGGAGGGGTTTGAATTAGCCCCTTCCGATCGTATTTCTCCCGAGATGAAAGAAAAGATAGGCAAGTTGTCTTTTCAGAACTATCGCCCTAATAAAAAAAATATTCTTGTGATAGGGCCTGTCCCCGGTCAGAAATATAGTGAAATCATCTTTCCTATTCTTTCCCCCGACCCTGCTACTAAGAAAGATGTTCACTTCTTAAAATATCCTATATACGTAGGTGGGAATCGAGGAAGGGGTCAGATTTATCCCGACGGAAGCAAAAGTAATAATACAGTTTATAATGCTACAGGAGCGGGTATAATAAGTAAAATCATACGAAAAGAAAAGGGGGGATATGAAATATCCATAACAGATCCGTCGGATGGACGTCAAGTGGTTGATATTATCCCCCCGGGACCAGAACTTCTTGTTTCAGAGGGCGAATCCATCAAATTTGATCAACCATTAACGAGTAATCCCAACGTGGGTGGATTTGGTCAG